TTGCGGTGATTGTGTTCTACTAATCATAAGGATATTGGTACTTTATATTTGTTGTTAGCATTGTGATCAGGGTTGATTGGGTTGGCTTTAAGGCTTTTGATTCGAGCAGAGTTGGGTCAACCTGGAAGGTTGTTGGGTGATGATCAATTATATAATGTAATTGTTACTGCTCATGCTTTTATGATAATTTTCTTTTTGGTGATGCCAATGATGATTGGCGGATTTGGTAATTGGCTTATTCCTTTAATAATTGGAGCTCCTGATATGGCTTTTCCACGGTTGAATAATTTGAGGTTTTGGTTACTTGTGCCTGCTTTGTTTTTGTTATTAAGGTCATCTTTGGTAGAGAGTGGTGTTGGTACTGGTTGGACAGTGTATCCACCATTGTCTGGGAATGTGGCTCATTCCGGAGCTTCGGTAGATCTAGCTATTTTTTCATTGCATCTTGCTGGTGCTTCTTCTATTTTGGGAGCTATTAATTTTATTTCTACTGTTGGGAATATGCGGTCTCCTGGTTTGGTTGCTGAACGAATTCCTTTGTTTGTATGAGCAGTTACTGTGACTGCTGTTTTGTTGGTTGCTGCTTTACCAGTTTTAGCTGGTGCTATTACAATGTTACTTACTGATCGAAATCTTAATACTTCGTTTTTTGATCCAACTGGTGGTGGCGATCCTATTTTGTATATGCATTTGTTTTGGTTCTTTGGTCATCCTGAAGTATATATTTTGATTTTACCAGGATTTGGTATAATTTCGCATATTGTTATGCATTATGCTGGAAAAAAGCAAGTTTTTGGGTATTTAGGTATGGTATATGCTATTGTTTCTATTGGGGTGTTAGGTTTTATTGTGTGAGCTCATCATATGTTTACTGTTGGGATGGATGTAGATACTCGGGCTTATTTCACTGCTGCTACTATGATTATTGCTGTTCCGACAGGTATTAAGGTTTTTAGGTGGTTGGCTACTATTCATGGGTTTGTTAATAAGACTGAGCCTCCTATTATATGGGCTTTAGGGTTTATTTTTTTATTTACTGTGGGTGGATTGACTGGTATTGTTTTATCAAATTCCTCTTTAGATATTGTTTTGCATGATACTTATTATGTGGTAGCTCATTTTCATTATGTTTTGAGAATGGGAGCTGTGTTTGCTTTGTTTAGAGCTTTTAGGTATTGGTACCCTTTAATTTCGGGGGTAACTTTTCATGTAGTTTGGAGTAAGGTTCATTTTGTGTTGATGTTTGTGGGAGTTAATATAACGTTTTTTCCTCAGCACTTTTTAGGTTTAGCTGGTATGCCTCGTCGGTATTCTGATTATCCTGATAGGTTTGCTAAGTGGAACGTGGTTTCTTCGTGGGGTTCTCTAGTTTCTTTTGTTTCTGTGTTGCTTTTTATATTTATGTTGTTTGAGTCTTTTGTTTCTCAACGATCTGTTGTTTGGGGGAGAGCTTTGAGAAGGTCTTTTGAATGACAAGATAATAGTTTTCCTGCGTCTTTCCATTCTAATAGTCAGATTGTAAAGGTTGTTGCCATATCTTTGTAGGTGGTGGAGTTTTGTAGCGTGGTGTAAATGTTACGTAATCCTTTTCATTTAGTGGAATTTAGTCCATGACCTTTTACTGCTGCTGGTGGAGCGTTATTTTTAACTGTAGGGCTTGTTAGTTGATTTCATGGAAAAGGGATAACTTTAATGTTGATTGGTGTTTTGGTCATTTTATTGACTATAGTACAATGATGGCGGGATGTTGTTCGGGAAGGAACTTATCAAGGTTATCATACTAGGTGGGTTAGTATAAATCTTCGATGGGGGATAGTTTTATTTATTTTTTCTGAGGTATGTTTCTTTTTTGCCTTTTTTTGAGGGTTTTTTCATAGAAGACTTGTTCCAACTATGGAGTTAGGTTGTGTTTGACCTCCTGTTGGAGTTATACCGTTGAATCCATTTAAGGTTCCGCTGCTAAATACAGCAGTGTTGCTGGGTTCAGGAGTTAGTGTGACTTGAGCTCACCATGGATTGATGGTAGGTAATCGTGAGGAGGCTTTGTATGGACTGTTTTTGACAGTGTCTTTGGGTTTGTATTTTACTGTTCTTCAATGAGGGGAATATGAGGAAGCTTCTTTCAGGGTTGCTGATAGTGTTTATGGTTCTACTTTTTTTGTAATGACAGGTTTTCATGGGTTACATGTTTTAATTGGGAGAGTTTTTTTAGTTGTGTGTACGGTGCGGTGTTATTTGTATCATTTTTCTACTTCTCATCATTTTGGGTTTGAGGCTGCTGCTTGGTATTGGCATTTTGTTGATGTGGTTTGAATTTTTTTATATTTGTGTATTTATTGGTGGGGTTCTTAAATAAATAGGTTTGGGTAAATGTTGATAGATATTTTTTCGTCTTTGGATGCTGGAGTGAGCTCTAATTTTAGAGTTAGTGGGTTTGTATGGTTAAGTGGGTTTGTCGGGTTATTTATTACTTTGGTTGGGGTATGGGTCGGGTTGTCTGGTGTTAATGTTATGTTTTTTACTTTAATTGATGTAGTGTTGGATTTGGTGAAAAGTTGTTCAGGTAAGTTTTTTGGTGGGTTTGCGCTAGGGCAGGTTTCTTTGTTTATGTTAATTTTTATTGTGAATATTTCGGGCATAATCCCTAATGTATTTAGGCCGACTAGTCATTTGTCGTTAACTCTTGTGTTGGCTGGAATGGTTTGGTTTTGTTTGGTTTTTAGGGGTTGGGTTTATTCTTGGCAGGAGAGAGCGGGTCATTTGGTGCCAACTGGGAGGCCTATTATTTTAATTCCGTTGCTTGTGTTAATTGAAAGAGTTAGGATTTTGATTCGTCCTATTACTTTGGGTGTTCGATTGGCCGCTAATATTACTATAGGACATCTTATGTTGCATGTTATTGGTGAATATGTTGTTGAATTTTTTTACGAAATTTCGTTTTTAGGAAGACTATTGGGAGGTTTGGTGATATGGGGGTATGTGATTTTTGAGTTTGCTGTTAGGTTTTTACAGGCGTATGTTTTTACATTGTTAGTTGGATTATATTCCTCCGATCATCCTATAGGGCATTAGGGCAGTGGGTATGACACTTGATAGTAAAGAATTAGTTAAAAGTATAATTTGAGTTTGTCAAACTTAAGTTGCCTCTGTGGCATTCTTTTATGCCTCAATTGAGTCCTATATCTTGGGTTTTGGTGATTGGAATTTTTTTAGTGTGTTTAATTTTTTTTGCAGTAATAATTTGGTGAGTAGTTGAGAGGAAATATGTTATTAAGTACATGGGAGATGTAAGTAAAGTTGCTGGTTTAAAAACTAAAAAGTGGGGATTTGGAAGGGTTTTATTAAAGTAAAAGTGTGATTTTTTCCTGCTATGGGTGTGGGGGCAATTAGTGTTATGGTTGGAGGAGTATGTTTGATATCTCAGCGAAAAAGGCTCTTTGGGGCTTTGTTAAGGATGGAGGTTTTTACATTGGGGATTTATGTTATAATTTTTGGGTTGGTTTATACTCAGGGTTGATTAAGAAGTGTGTGTTTGATTTTTTTAACTTTTGGGGTTTGTGAAGCTGCTCTTGGGTTAAGTGTATTGGTTTCGTTGGTTCGCAGTGTTGGAAGTGATTACGTAGGCGGATTGATTTTGGGTCATTTTTAGGTTAGGTATTGTTGGAATTTTATTGGTTGTAGTGAGTGGGTTAGGGAGAAAGGTTTTTTGGTGAAGGGTGTTGTGGGGTTGTGTTGTTATATATTTGGTGAGTTTGGGGTTATGGTTTAGCCCTTTGGGGTTAGCTGGTTGCTGAGGTGAGGTCTTGATTATTGATAGCTTTTCTTTTAATCTTGTGTCGTTAACTTTGTTAGTCTCTAGACTTAGAATGTTAGCTAGGGTTCGTGATGTAGAGAAGAGAAATAATAAGTGTGTTGAGTTTGTTTTTGGGGTTTTAGCGCTGAGTATGGTTCTTATTTTTTGTTTTAGTGTTGGGTCTTTGCTTAATTTTTATATTATGTTCGAGTTTAGGCTTATTCCTATTCTGTTGATTATTCTTGGGTGAGGTTATCAGCCAGAGCGACTACAAGCTGGAAAGTATATGTTATTATATACGGTTAGTGCTTCTCTTCCTTTATTAGTTTTAGTTGTTTTAATACTTACTAAGGGTGGATCTGTTTTTTGAGGGTGAAAGTTGTTAGAGTTTGAGTGAGGGTGGTTAGTGACTTTTTGCGCTTCTTTGGCTTTTTTAGTAAAGTTGCCTATTTATGGGTTTCACTTGTGGTTGCCTAAGGCTCATGTAGAGGCGCCAGTAGCAGGGTCTATAATCTTGGCTGGTGTTTTGCTTAAGCTTGGGGGTTATGGCTTGGTTCGATTTTTTTACACTTTGGGGTTGTTTAGTAGTTTGATTATTTCGATTGTTTTTTGTCTTGGGTTGGTGGGTGGGATTATTGCTAGTATGGTGTGTTTTGCACAAAATGATGTAAAGGCATTGGTGGCTTACTCTTCTGTTGGGCATATAAGATTGGTTTTAGGTGGTATTTATTCTAATACAGATTGGGGGTGGTTGGGTTGTTTGCTAATAATAGTGGCTCATGGTTTATGCTCTTCTGGTATGTTTTTTTTAGCTAGTGAAACTTATAGATGTTATAGCACTCGAAGCTTGTTTTTGGTTAAGGGTGGGTTAGTTTTAGTACCAGGGGTTGCCTTGTGTTGGTTTTTAATGTGTGCTATTAATATAGCTGCTCCACCTTCTTTGAATTTGTGAAGTGAGTTAATGCTTGGGGTTTCTATTTTAAGATATTCTACGATGTTTGCCTTGCTTACGGGGGTTATGACTTTTTTAAGGGGGCTTTATTCGTGATATTTATACTCGATTACTCAACATGGGCAATATCCGTTGTGGGTTCGTGGAATGGTGGTGGTTGAGGAATATATTAGTTACATTATTAGGTTTATTTTAGTGTTTTTATTAGCAATAAGTGGTGTAGTGTTAATGCTTTTTTTATAAAACATTTAATACTAGTTTTTTTCGTTGAGTAAAGGTTTATAAAAAGGGTCGTAGCGCTCCTGTTTTTGGTTTACAAATCTTCACTCTTGCTACCAGAGTAAAAAGTAGTATAGAGGCTAATAAGATAACACAAACAATTCCGTTTTCTATATAAAGGAAGCTTAAAGCTTGGATAGTGTCATTGATCCTTATCTTGAGTTCTGTGTTAGTTTGGTAATTTGAAGTGAGTCTTAGGCTATTAAAACTAAAGAGAGATATGATACTTAAAGTAATTGGTATCAATGGGTTATTGATAGAAAATGTTATATTGGGTGAAAGTGACGCAATATATGCAAATATTACCAATATTCCACCAATAAAAATAAAAAAGAGTATATAAGAGTATCATGGACTAATTGTGGCAATTAGAGTGCAGTTAATAAATGCCAGTAATAGTACTATGATTCCTAAAGATAATGGATGCATTGGTAAGGTTATTGAGAGCATAGTATATACTCATAGTAGTGAAATAATTGTTAGTGTAATTACGTATAATCAGTTATGGTTATAGTTATGCTGGCCACGTTTGGTCTATCTGCTTGGAAGGCAATTGTACAATGGTATACTACCAACATGCTATAAAAATAGAAGAAGTGGTCTCAAAGCTATTAGGACGGTTAATCTTAAAGGTAAAAAAGATTTTCAGGCCATGGCTATTAAAAGATCATAACGATAGCGAGGTAAAGTAGCCCGAGCCCATAGGAAGATTATAGCCACTGGGATGGCTATAATTAATGTACCTGTTAGTAGACAGGAAGTAATGAGACTCATTATTAAGATATTTCTGTATTCTGCCATAAATAGGAAAGCAAATCCGGCTCCACCATATTCAATATTAAATCCAGAGACTAATTCTGATTCTCCCTCTGCAAAGTCAAAGGGAGATCGGTTTGTTTCCGCAAGAATTACTACTAATCATATAGTTCCTAGGGGTAAAAATAGTATTAAAGTAAATGTGGAGGAGTTTATTAAACGAATTCTTACTATATCTATCTCTATGGTTAGAAATAAGTAAAAGATAATGATTAAGGTTATAGTAACCTCATAAGAGATGGTTTGAGCTATGGCTCGAATAGCTCCCAATAAAGCGTATTTGGAGTTGGATGATCAGCCTGCTATAAGTGTTGTGTACACAGTTAATGAGGAAATGCACAGGAATAGTAATATTCCTAGTGTAAATTGATGTGAGGTTATAAAAGAGGGGAACAACTGTCACAGTCCTAGAGCTAAAACAAGTATTGTTGTCGGGGTTAGGATAAATGGCAGGTAATTTGAAGAGATGGGGGTGATCCATTCTTTGACAAAAAGTTTTAAGGCATCTGCTAGGGGTTGTGGAATTCCAATCACCCCTAGTTTATTAGGGCCTTTGCGAATTTGAAAATACCCAAGAGCTTTCCGTTCTAAGAGAGTAAAAAATGCTACACCTAGTAAGATTAGTAGATATGTAATCAAGGTGGAGATTAAGTGTTGAGTTATTAGAAAGGGAAGTAATTCTTCATAGTCAGAGCTTAAATCTGAAGCACTTTTCTGCCACCTTGCTTCAAAAAGGGCGTGTAACCTTTGACTCGGTGTAAACGAATTGTAATGAATATACTACTTTTTGGTGGAAGTATCAGGGTATTTGAGCCCGTGATTTACCTCATCAGAGTAATCCGTTCATCCGGCGTGATACTTGTTTCAAAATGTCTTGACCATTAGTTTTAGTAAAGTTGCAGTTTACAGTAATAAGTATATACTACAAGACAGTGTAAATTATTGGGTTGGAGGCGGAATTTTTAATTCCTTCTAATGATTCAAATTCATTTGTGTTTTTATAACCCACTAGCTTCCATTATGATAGAGATTTTTTGTTTAGGAAACAATTTTTTCAAAATAGGTAATTTATTTTTAAATAGTGGGGGGGAAGTTGTGAAGAGTTAGCTTGAATTGTTTAATACTTGGTTGTATTGTAAATTAGTAATAAGTTATAGCTTAATGGGTTGTAGTGTATAAGGAAGTGGAAGTGAATTAAAGTGGATTATTAAGTGATATCGTGGTGTTATGGTTAAGAAGTTTTACATAGGTACAAATTAAAAGCATGCAATGTGGTGTAGATATATAACATAAAACATGAATATGTGAGAGTGGGTAATACTGAAGGTTTAAGGTAACACAAATTATGGTATAAACACATGAAGGTAGTTTGTTGGTGCTAATACACAATGAGGTAATCGTTGTTATATCAGTGAAAAGTAAAAAAAATATAAGAGTCCCTTTACTATGCTCTGTGTTTCTTTTTTCTGCTGCAGTATTTTTGTGAGTATTTGGAGTTTATGTGATTGGTTCTATGGGGCAAAGTTATATGGTTGAGTGACAATTTTTAGGGTTGTGTAGTACAGACTGAAACTTACCTATTATTATTGACTATGTTAGTGTTATTTTTTCTTGTTTTGTTTGTTTAATTTCTGGTTCTGTATCTTTATTTAGAGTATCATATATGGAAAGAGAGGTATTTCTACGACGATTTATGTTGCTTATTATGGCTTTTGTTGGATCAATGAACTTGCTTATTTTTATCCCAAGGTTAATTACTATCCTTTTAGGGTGAGATGGTTTGGGAATTGTGTCTTTTGCTTTGGTTATTTATTACCAAAATAAAAAGTCTTTGGCTGCTGGGATGTTAACAGTGTTAGCTAATCGTATTGGGGATGCTTTATTAATTTTAAGTATTTGTTTTTTAATTAACTGGGGGGAGTGGCGAATAGGTTACGGGATAACTGGGAGTTTTAGGTTGTTAATCTGTTTTTTAGTGGTTGTAGGAGCAATAACAAAAAGAGCTCAAATTCCGTTTTCTGCTTGGTTGCCAGCCGCAATGGCTGCTCCTACGCCTGTTTCTGCTTTGGTGCATTCATCGACTTTAGTAACAGCTGGTGTTTACTTAGTTATTCGATTCTATAGAACTTTAATTGAGGAGCAGGAGGTTTTGTGGTTTTTAAGAAAAGTGGGGGCGTTGACTTTGTTAATAGCTGGATTAAGGGCTTGTTTTGAGGTTGACTTAAAAAAAATTATTGCTCTGTCGACTTTAAGTCAATTGGGTTTAATAATGTTCACTGTTGGTATTGGTTTTCCTACTATTGCTGTTTTTCATCTTTTTACTCATGCGCTTTTTAAGGCTTTATTGTTTTTGTGTGCTGGCTCTATCATTCACTCTACTATGGATACTCAGGATGGACGGATTTTGGGGAATTTAGGTCGTTTGTTACCATTTAGCAGTAGGTGTTTAGTGCTTAGAAGTGTTGCTTTATGTGGAATGCCTTTTTTGAGAGGATTTTACTCAAAGGATCTTATTTTGGAGAGGGTTTTTAGTAGGTTTAATGGGAGGTTGGAAGTACTTGTAATACTCGTAGGGGCTGGGTTAAGTTTGGTTTATAGATTACGTATTCTATTAATAGGAGTGTTTGGGCAATATTTTGGTAGTAGTCTGTTTGCTTATGAGGTTGAGAGAAATTATGTAGTACTTTCAATTGTTACTTTATCTGTTGGTGCAGTCTTGGGGGGATGATTATTACAAAGAGTTTGAGCGAGTGTGAATGGATTTAGATTAGTGGGTGTTTTTGGGAAGGCGGTTATTGGTATCATTACATTTTTGGGTTTATTTTACGGTTTTGTTAATTTTTTTTTGAGGAAGATTCTGAGAAAAAAAGTTTTTAATGGTTTAAGGCGATTTTTGGCTAGAATATGGTTCATAAATAGGGTTTCTGGAAGATTCTTGGCGGGGATTGGTTTAAAGTGTGGTGGGTTGATACATTTGCACTTGGACTCTGGTTGAATGGAGCTGCTAGGTGGACAAGGTGTGTTTAAATCATTGGAAAGTGGTGTTGGCTTGTCGTATTTTTTTCAAGGTGGAGGACTTTTGGTCTATACTCGAATTTTCTTAATTTTTTTGGTTTTATTTTTGGTTGGGATTATATGGTACTAAGTCCAGTACTAAGGGATAAGTCTTTATATTTTAATACTATTTTGTAATAGTGATGATAGTGAATGGAAAAAGACTTGGTCATTTTAACATTTTCAGTGTTATGTTTTAAAGTTTAAACTATTTGTCCTTCAACTAATGTTTAGTTTGTAGTGAATACTAGGAAGTCTCACAATTTGGAAAGCATTGGAGAAATTATGAAAAATATAAAATATAAAGCAGAAAAGGTTTGACCAATTCAAATAAATGGATCTTCTACTGGTTGTTTGCCAATCCAAGTAAGTACGATAAATACACCAAGAAACGTTCAAAAAAGGGTCTGATTTATTGGATAGAAGGAGTTAGATCGTATAGTATTATAGTGTAATACAGGTATTAGGATTAAGATCAGGATAGATATTAATAATGCAATTACTCCACCTAATTTATTAGGAATAGACCGTAGAATTGCGTAGGCAAACAAAAAATATCATTCTGGTTGAATGTGAACAGGTGTTCTAAGTGGATTAGCTGGAATATAATTTTCTGGGTCTGTTAAGAGATTAGGGGAGAATAAGCAAACAATAGCTAATAGGGCTAATAATACGACAAATCCTACAACGTCTTTTGAGGTATAATAGATATGAAACGGAATTAAGTTGACGTTTGATGAAATACCAAGTGGGTTATTAGATCCTGTTTCATGTAAGAATAGTAGGTGGATTACAGCGAAGGCTGCAATAACGAATGGAAGAACAAAATGCAAAACAAAAAATCGTCTTAAGGTTGCATTTCTAACTGAAAATCCACCTCATAGTCAGTATACTAAAGTTTTTCCAATGTATGGAATTGCTGATAATAAGTTGGTAATTACGGTGGCTCCTCAGAAGGATATCTGTCCCCATGGGAGCACGTAGCCTAAAAAAGCTGTCGCTATAGTAAGAAATAGTAGAATAACACCAATATTTCAAGTTTCTATGGCTAAGTGAGATCCGTAATATATGCCACGGCCTGTATGAAGGTAGATGCAAACAAAGAAAAACGAGGCGCCATTTGCATGGATAACTCGCATTAATCAGCCGTAGTTCACGTCTCGTGAGATATGGGAAACAGAGTAAAAAGCAAGATCAACGTTTGAAGTATAGTGCATAGCAAGGAGAAGTCCTGTAATGATTTGTCTTATCAGACATAGGCCTAACAATGAACCAAAGTTCCACCATGTCGATAGGTTAACAGGAGCTGGTAGATCGTACAAGGAATTGTTGAGAATTTTAATAAGAGGGTGGCTTTTTCGTATAGGAGATTTAATTCAGAAAATTAGTGTGACTAAATCTAAAACTCCCAAAGTTTTTATTTTTATTAAAACTATTTTCTGTTGAGTAGGGTAGGTGAAAAGATCACTTTCTATTAGGTAACAGCTAATTGCTATAATTGTAGCTTCTTCCCTTCTTTTAAGTGATTGATAGAGGGTAAGTGATTACTTATTTGTTGATCCTAAGTCAATGGTATTTTTTATACTAACCCGCTGTGCATAGTTTTTGAAATCAAGTAGATATGTCTTTAATAAAATGCTTTTGTTAACTGCATTTCTTGAGGTCCTTTCGTACAATCAAGAGAGGAATTTTTTAAAGGAGATAGAAACCAACCTAGCTTGCGCCGGTCTTAACTCAGCTCGTGTAAGGGTATAATAGTCGAACAGACTATCCTGGCATAGCGGTTGCACTTATGTGGATATCCTTAAGCCAACATCGAGGTCGCAAACCCAACTTTCGATGTGTACTCTTAAGTTGGATTACGCTGTTATCCCCGGGGTAACTACTTTTTAGTCCTTAGTAAATTTTTAATATGGCTTTAAAAAAATTGGAAGTTTTGTCGGTTCCAAGATTGCCCCAATCAAACCATGTACTTTTAAAGTTTGTAGACGGGAGTACAGGAAAAGGTAAAGTTCCGCGGGGTCTTTTCGTCTTCCTTTATTATCTAAGTCTTTTCACTTAGATGAAAAGTTCTTTTTATATACAAAGTACAGTTATTCCTAGTCTTGCCATTCACTGGCCTCCAATTAAAAGGCTAATTATTACGCTACCTTAGCACGCTCACGCTAACGCGGCCGTTTAAAATTTTCACTGGGCAGGCATTATCTTTTATTAGAGTTGATCAAAAGACGATGTTTTTGGTAAACAGGCAGGGAATTTATTTGCCGAGTTCGCTTTGTATAAGTTTGTCGAGTAAAAGGTAATTGCGATTCAGGTTCTTTTAAGATTGTGAATAGAGATTATGTTAATACTAATAGAATGCCTGTTTATTAATATTAGGAGTTTTGTATTAAATTTCTTTAAATATTAAAATTAGTTTGTGGATATTGCATGATTAAAGTGTTAGTAACTGGAACGTTTTAGGGTGGCTGCTTTTAGGCCTACTTTTAAGGTTAGAGGGTGAGATATTTTTGCGTTCTTATTGAGCTTATCCTCAATAAGCTAAACTTTATAGTGTTAGTAACATGTTATTGTTTCATACTATAAGTCAGCACTTTGATGCTTTTAAAGAAAAACCAGCTATACGACTATATGAAAGGCTTGTTACTTCTACTAAAAATTAATATTATCAATTTTGACACATTGAGTTTTAAAGTTTAGTAGCTCATAGTCATTCGGGAGTTTAGCTTGCTATAATTTTGTTGCTTCTCCATGATGCAAAAGGGATGTTGGTTTATAGCTTCTTAAAAAGGCTAGAATGTTGGCCCTTGCGGTTATTTAAGGTAATAAAGTTTTTTTAAGAGTACTACAGTGTTTTGGAAGTTTTCTTTAATCGTTAAAATTTATAGTAAGTTATGCTTACAAAGGGGATGATCCGTAGAAAGAGCTACAATCTTTTGCCTAACCTCGGCCACTTTGCTAGAGTGTTAGCTCTGGAGAGGATCTTCTTATCTTTGGTTTACAAGACCAATGCTTATTAGCTTCTCAGAGCTATCCTGAAGTTGAGTGATAACTGTAATCGAGTTAAAAGCTCGATGCCTGGTGTCTCGGCCATCATGGATTGTGATAGGGGCAATTTCCATTACCCCTACTATGTTACGACTTATCCTACTTTATTGTCGGAGTGACGGGCGATTTGTGCGCGCTTTAGTTCTTGTTCAGACTTATTTTATGTAATTAAGCCTTACTTTCAAGTCCTCCTGCATTAAAGCTTTAAATCTTTAAGTTCGCTAGGATGTTTATTTGTATCCCATGGATCTGCTTTTCATTGGCTGTATGTCACCTGAATTTTTGAATGGGTGGTTCTATTGCTTCCTTTTTTTTCTTCTTTGAGCAAGCATAAACGGCCATACACAAGCTGAGGTACGAGAAATAAGCTAAGATTTTCGTGGATTATCGAATTAAGCCACAGGATCCCCTGATAAGGAGTAAAGCACCGCCACATTGTTTGAGGTTTAAGCTTTCGCTCGTAGTATTCTTTTTTATGTTGAGCCACACAGTAGTCGGGTATCTAATCCGAGTTCTGAACTCGTGGTTTGTTGGGGCAATTAGATAATGACCGGATTGGGTTTATTTATAATTTACTTTTTACATTAAAGGTTGATTTTGTGATCTTTTAGGTTGATAATTGCTCCGATTTGTCTAAATTAGCTTGGGGTAGTGGTATAACCGCGACTGCTGGCACCACTTTTGCCACCCCTTTTACTTATTTTCTAAGGCCTAGTTCCCTAGCTGATATAAAATAGGACATTGGTGTTGTGAGTTTGGTTAAACAATTGGTTTGTTTATTGTACCAGCCTTGGGCAGATAAACTTTTTAAAAGTTTATTAAGGTTAGTCCAGTATGCACAATATGTGTGGGCTACCATATGTAGTTTAATTGGTATAGCTAATTTTGTACATCAATGAAATATATTAAAGCAAGGGTGCTGGTGGTTACACCTAGTTATGGGCCGAAACCATAATACTGTTAGTTTCTTGCTTGTATGGTAGGGATTGATTATTTGATCATTTACAGCTTTGAAGGCTATTAGTTTAGTTAACTTAAATCTCTATATAGTAGGAAGAGGTTTCTATTTTTGGGTTATGAGCCCAACAGCTTGGTTGTTAGCTTATCCTACTTAAAAGAAGAAGAGAATTAGAGTTAGTGGGAGAATTTGGGATAGTAAAAATGAAATTGCTTCTTTTGAGACTATTTGTGTTTTAGTTAAGTGAATTTTATTGAATCTTAGTAGTGTTGAGAAGGTTAGGGATAAGTAATAATATAGGCTTACTAATGCTCCAAGAATTAGGCTAAAAATAATAATTGTTTTTGCCCTTGTGAATATGAGGACTAGTAATTTTATGATGAATCCTGTGAGTGGAGGCAATCCCCCTAATGAGAGGATTGTGATGGCTAGAATAAAAAACTTTATAGGCTCTCTAGAGGAAAAGAGTTGTTTATGGGATTTGATGTGTTCCTTAGTTAGGAAGGTATAAATAGATGTGTTAATCAACATGTATGTGGTTAAATAGGCGATGAAAATGATACTGTTTCTGCTAAGACTAACTAGTATTCATCCTGTGTGTCTGATTGAAGAATATGTTAGTAAAGATCGAATGTCTGTTTGATTTAGGCCTCCGATACCTCCTCATAGTGCTCTAATTATTGCGATTATTATAGTAGGTTTTATTAGTAGTGGGCTAAAGGAATTGATAGCTAAAAGGGGAGCAATTTTTTGCCATGTTAACAAAATAAAAGCTGGTGTTAGTTGAAGCCTTGCTATGACTGGAGGAAATCATAGGTGAAGTGGTGCTGCGCCTAATTTTAGGCATATTGCAATTACTATTAAAGATTGTAGGTTATTAAAATATGCTGAGGTGATCGCTGAAGCGATGAAAATTGTTGACCCAAGGGATTGTGGAACTAAATATTTTACTGCTGCTTCTGATTCTCTTCTATTTTCTTTTATGAATATAAGTGGAATATAGCCAAGTATATTAATTTCTAAGCCTATTCAGGTTATTAGTCAGTTAGTTGAAGATGCTACTATGCAGGTTCTTCTGATTATAAGAAATATGAATAGAAGTTTGTTGGGTGATTTCATTTAAGTTGTTTTTGTTAAGTGCAGTATTGATGAGATATATTATTTAGGGTTTGACTTAGGTTTAGTTAGATCTGTATTGCCGGGTCTAGGAGTAATTGGATGATCGTCGTCTTTAGGTTGTGGGGTTTGGTCGTTTAGGCTTATTGAATATAATGCTTGGTTAATAAGTCTTGGCTCGTCTGATAGAAAAAATAAAGGAATAGTTGGGATTAGGCAGAGGATGATAAACGAGATAAATAAACTGAAGGATAGTCATTTTGGTAGTTTTAGCTTTGTGATTACTCAGGTTTTAGTGAAGGTTGAGTAACTAAGTGCACTGGGTGCTCTTTTGACGTGAAAAGTCAATGTGCGATGAGTTTAAACACTTAATTAGTTTTGGTAGAAAGATGGAAGGAGTTAAACCTCTCTTTATGCGGTTAGAAGCCACATATTAGCTCGGCTATCTTTCATAGCAAAAGGATAAGTGAGTCGAACACTTTCTTTTTGATTTCAAGGCAAATATTCTCCGAGGTCCTTTAGATGTAGTTCTAGAATGAGGTTTCAATAGTTGAATGCAAATCAAATCTTTTTTTTAAAGTATAGAACTATTGATTATAAAATATTTCATTTATTTTTTTTTATGAAAATAAAAATAAATGAAATTAATATAGTGGGGAGAAAGAGGGTAGAGTGTAGATTGAATGTGGAGTGTTAAATGGTAAAGGAAGCTAAGTGAGTAGTTTAAAGTAAAAAACGGTAGATTGTGGTTCTATAAATAGAATTAATTGACTCTCATTTGGGTGTAATCAGTATTAGTAGGAAGTAGAATTAAAATAGAATTACCTTGGTATTAACAATAAAGGGGTGAGTATGGAAAAAGTGATATTGAGTGTTTTGTTAGCAGTTTTGCTTGGATTTATTTTGTTGCTTGTTGGGTTGTTTCTTGGGGTGTCCTTTTATGTTGGTCGAGAAAAGGTAAGTCCTTTTGAGTGTGGGTTCGACCCTATTGGGTCTTCTCGAGTGCCTTTTTCTTTACGATTTTTTTTGTTAGCTGTAATTTTTGTAGTTTTTGACGTGGAGATTGTCTTGCTTTTTCCTGTTGTAATGATGGTGGGTGATCCTTATATATGAGTCGGTAGTTATTTAGCATTGCTGGCTTTTTTGGTACTGTTGTTTGGTGGGGTTATTCATGAATGGCGTGAGGGTTCTTTGGAGTGGGAAATATAGGGTGTGGATAAGTGTAAAGTAAAAAATAATGAGCTTTTGGGGTCAATTGGGGTTTCAAGATAGTTATAGCGGTTTGAGTTCTGAACTCACTTTTTTTCATGATCACGCTATGTTTGTTCTTGTGTTAGTTTCATCTTTTGTGGGATATATGATAGTGTGTTTGCTTAAGAGAAGGTTGTCTTCTCGGTTTGTTATGGAGGCTCAGGCGCTTGAGGCTGCTTGAACTGTTGTTCCTGGGTTGTTGTTGTTGGTTTTGGCTATTCCATCAGTTCGGTTGTTGTATTTGTTGGATGAAGTGGGTGGGCCTGTAGTTAGGATGAAGGCTATTGGGCATCAGTGATATTGAGAGTATGAGTATGGGGATGGGGATGGTGCTGTTAGTTTTGATTCTTATATAGTAGGAGGTATGGAGGTTAGTGAGGGTGGTTATCGCTTGTTAGAGGTTGATAATCGATGTGTGTTGCCTTATGGTGTTGATAGTCGTGTTTTGGTTAGGTCTGCTGATGTGATTCATGCTTGAGCTCTTCCTTCTCTTGGTGTTAAGGTTGATGCTATTCCTGGTCGAATTAATCAATTGGGAGTTCATTTAATAGCGTCTGGTGTGATGTTTGGTCAATGCAGAGAGATTTGCGGGGTTAATCATTCTTTTATGCCTATTAGAGTAGAAAGAGTTTCTCCTGAGGTTTTTTATCATTGATTGATAGGTTAGTTGTAGTATGGTTGTATAATGATATGAGGT